TTCAGAATCTCTTTTTGACTCTGTGCCATTGATTCCATATTATTAGTAATCAATAATGAAAGAGTTTCTTCATATTCGGGGGCATAATTCACATGGATATAGTAAGTCTTGCTTGGGCTGCTTTAATGGTAGTCTTTACATTTTCCCTTTCACTTGTAGTATGGGGAAGAAGTGGACTCTAGGGCTAGGGTAATTACTAATTGAATTGAGTTGAGTAATCAAACTGTATTAATAGTTTCATAATCCTTCTGCAAAGCGTTTTTAAATATCTTCATTTTTAAATTCGACTGGAATCCAGTAAAGTAATGTAATAGATGACGAATAACCTTTCAATCAAACAAATAGTTAAATTAAATGATTCCCATCTTCGTATTTTGAAACTAAACGGAATACGCATGATATGCAATTTTTTCCAACCAAATTGAAATAGAGTATTTAGATGAACTAGCTCTTAACAGAATTATATATAAATATTACAATGAGGAGCAACCGACCCCTTTTTATTTGTTTCTCGCTTTACTGTTCAAAGAGGAAGTCGATCTGTTATTATGTAGATACGTATTTTATAAGATAAGAGTAAAGGTGGGCATTCAATTATATCATATTGATCGAAATCGGTCTAAACCAAATGGATGTACCAAAGTAAAGAACTCGAATTGGGGTACTATGTATATTACACATATAGGAGTTATATGTACATATATCAATATACAGATTACGGAGTGATCTACATTAAGCCATCTTTCTTTATACAGTCCAACTTTATTATTTTATATAATAATGTATAGTAGAATTATACACTAATAGATAGTATGGTAGAAAGGAATATAGGAACCTTTCTACCATACTATCAAATCTCATATACGTCTGATTTTAATTCGCTCATTTTATTTAAGACGTGGAATTTGAATCCCTTTCATTTCTTCCATTATTGATAAGAACTAAGAAGTCAAGCTTGATTCAAATTAATCGTTTTGACTGACCGTTTTTACGTAAATGATAAGTAAAAAAGCAGTAGGAACTAGAATGAACAGTGCAGTAGCAATAAATGCGAGAATATTTACTTCCATAATTTCATCGTTTTTTTACTTCATAATTAATAACTCGGGATCTGATCCCATAGAGATTCTAAATCTTTATCCTGTAAATTCAATGGGAGAAATACATCCCGATGATATTGAATCGGATCAATATCATTGAATAACAATATCTGAGCTATCAAATCTATTCATCATCGAGAATGGAATAGTATAACATAGGAAGATCTTTTATCCATACGGAATAAAAACCTAAAATGGAATTCCTGATCCAATTTAGAATCTCATTGAATTATTATTCTTTATTTTATCCATTCGTTATTTTCTATAACCTACCGTCTTATTTATAGAATCATATATATAATATAATAAAGGATCATCTGGCCCATCTTCCGCTTCCATTGGTCAAAAACCGAACCCAAATAGTAGAAGTAAAATGGAAAAAATAAGAAGAAAAGATCGAATATTTTGATAAATTAAAAAATAAAAAATGAACTCTTTTTTTTTTAGTTTGTTCTTTCTTCGATAGGACCTTCCCCGGAAATAAAAAAAGATTACTCATTCCCTCACTAAGAGAAGAGAGGGTCTATCTTTTCTTTGTTTGCTATTCCTTTTCTTAATTACTTAATTTAAATATTCCTTTCTTTCCTTGAACCGGCCCTGGGACACATATATCCAAAATGAAGTATGTAGTTTGAATGATATAAATAGATTGTTTCCTATTAGTAATTTAAGTTATCAAAAATTGGAGCTAGAAAGAGGCTTTAATATGAAAAAAAAAGTATTTTTTCGAGGTAACTATGTGAAAAGTGCATTTTTTATCGTACAATAAACGAATCCAAATTTGTGTATATGCTCTAGTGAAAGTATATATATAAGTATTCGATTCCCTTCCACGGGTCAGGAGCAATCGAAAAAAACCAGACAAGGATTTCTTTTAATCCTAACTAAATAGGGTGCTACCCACAATTGTACCAATTCAATATGCCTATCCCCCTCGGTACTAATTGAAGTAATTGAAATTGTCGCATTGTATTTTCTCAATAAAAAATTCGAAACGGAAAAAAAAAGGACCCTATGGGAATTAGATCCCACTCTATGCCCCTTGACAGAAAATAAAAAAATTAATTGATGGAGTCATCGGATACTAGGTCGGGACTGACGGGGCTCGAACCCGCAGCTTCCGCCTTGACAGGGCGGTGCTCTGACCGATTGAACTACAATCCCAGAGAAATAAGGTATACAGCATACATATTATTAATGATTTGATTAAGACTAGTTTAATTTAGAATTGTCGTATTGTAACAGAGAAAGGAGTGATTGGTATATTAATATCCACATAGATATGGACTTTAGTGAGAACGACACGGATTACTAGAAATCCTATTGTCAAATCGTGTTAAATCGATTGATACGAAATCTTTCCAAAAAATATTTTGACTTGTTAATTCTTGTCCTATATTTTCGGATTTTGATATGAATCCAGATAATTCATAAAATGAAGAATATATCGGAAAAAACAAATAGGATATAAAATTAACCAGACGTTTCCGGCGGACAAATTTCTTATATTATGTAATCTCATGATGGATCGGTGAATTCTTGGGCCGAGCTGGATTTGAACCAGCGTAGACATATTGCCAACGAATTTACAGTCCGTCCCCATTAACCACTCGGGCATCGACCCAGGAAGAATCAAGTCTAGACTTATTGATAATACATGATCAACCTCCTTTCGTAGTACCCTACCCCCAGGGGAAGTCGAATCCCCGCTGCCTCCTTGAAAGAGAGATGTCCTGAACCACTAGACGATGGGGGCATATCTGCGATGCCCAACCGACATCATACTATATATACTCATAGTATGAATAGTTTTTTGTAATTGTCAATATAATGTAATGGTGTGACTAAATACGAATAAGTTTTCCACCTTTCCTTTCGCGATTCCGATAGAATATTTTTTCATTCATGGTTCATGAATGAAAAAATATTCTATTTCTATATATAGATTCTATATCATTAGAATGGATAAACATTCCATTATATAGGAAATATATATAATGTGTTATATATAATTAATAATTAATGAAGTATAGGATCGCTAGTGATTTGTCCGACAGAAAAGCCATTCTTCAACCTTCACGCATCGATTCACGCATTGTTAAGATGCGATATTCCTATCTTACAGCTAGGAAATTAAGATAAGAAACGATAGAAAGTTTCTTTTTTTCTAAGAGCAGAGCTTGGATTTCAGGTACGAGTTGAATCTTTTCAGTCCATACATTACATGATTTGATCACATATCAAATATCTTGGATCTATTTTGTGTATTAATCAAACGAATCTCGTTGTGATAGGGGTCAATAAAAGAAAAAAAAAAGTAATTAGGTTTTAGCCTAGACTGACTAAAAAAAAAAAAGATATTCCCAAATGAGACACTATGAGCCTACTGTATGCACCTATGTAATGTAATATGTAGGTATATAATATATGTATATGTCTTCACATTGTCTCATTCAGGAATGGAATAAAATAGGCCCTTTTAACTCAGCGGTAGAGTAACGCCATGGTAAGGCGTAAGTCATCGGTTCAAATCCGATAAGGGGCTTTTTCCACAAAACTCTAGTTTCAATCTTCATTTTTTAGTGGATAATAGGGATATTTTTTTTATTAGAATGAGTTAATTAACTAATTATCATTATAAATATAATGAGATAGTATAGTGATTATAAAGTGTTCATTATAATGATAAATCACCCCGCTTATTGGGAAGACAACTATGTCACTACAGGCTATATTCTTACTCAACTCAGGTTTCATTATTCCATATTTTTGGTTCGAGGACATAGATATTCTACCTACTCAACCCCAATTATGAATCGCCAAATATTCCTACTTTTCCGTTATTCCAATCAAATCCATCATAAATATAAGAAATAAAAAAGGTAAGTGGACCTGACCTATTGAATCATGACTATATCAGCTATTCTGATATTCAAATTTGATAGAGATAGAATTGTAGCCTCGAAATTTTTTTTTTTCATTTCCTTTAGACTACGTCGCAAGAATTTAGAATTTGTCGATATTTCCGATTCAATCTTTTTTGGATCCTCCATAAGAATAAATTATTATTCCGTTCCTCCACTCCTCCACGCGAAACGTTTATTCTGAGTCACAAAATAAGAGACGTCTATTTTTGAATATCTTTCTTTGATTCAAAAAAAAAAAAAGGATCGGTTGCTTATATATAGATTTTTTTTATCTATCTATAGTTATAAATATAGATAGATCGGGTCGTGGCTTTATGTACCAAATATTTACATATTGATGCATCCTCTATTTTTGTTTCGACAATGGGATGGATAACGAGAACGGATACTAGAAATAGAAAGATATTTGAATTTCCAGTCCACTATCCACTATATAGTATATAGTATTTAATTTACTATTTTATATTGCATATCATATTTCATTTAGAGACAGGGGGGAAAATTCCTTATTTTCCCTCTTTTTCTGACAACAACAAGGTAAAGTAAATAAGCAAATAGTCCATTTTTTGGCTCGAACCATTCAAAAATATATTATACTTTGTAGTTTTCGATTCATCTGAAGGAAATATAAAAGAGAAAGAAGACAATAAAATAAAAAAAATGAATTCAAATTGAAAAGTTATATCATATAAATTATATAGGGTACTGTAGTCGTTTAATATACTATAGAATAGAAATAAGTTGGAAGAATCCATAGAGATATTTATTGATTGATCTTTTCTCAATATCACAAACAAGATCCAAAAAAAAGATTAGTTGGTGGAGCGGGTGTAGATAGGAGGAGCAACTGGTGATGGGAGCGGGGATCATTTGTTCAAAGCATAGTTCTTTCAAAAAATTCATCTGAGTTGAGTGATGAGTCATAAGACAATTCAAGATTCAGATAGTTATTCAGAATAAAAGAGGAAAAAAT